CCCCAATTTATTGCTTCTTCTTCACTAACAACGCCTACTCCTTCAACTCGTTCTAAAAAAATAGGATTCCGTGTAATAAGCTTTTTATATTCAGCAACCTCCCTTAAAAAGTAATCGCAAAAATCCAAACATTTATCTATCCAGCCATGAGGTAGATCAGCGGCTATTCCTCCAATACGAAAATAATTATGCATCATTCGCATACCGGTGGCAGCTTCGAATAGATCATATATTAATTCTCTTTCTCGAAAAATATAGAAGAAGGGCGTCTGTGCACCAATATCTGCCATAAAGGGTCCAAGCCATAACAAATGAGAAGCTATACGACTCAACTCCAACATAATTACTCTAATATAGCTAGCTCTTTTTGGTACTTGAATATTTCCCAACCGCTCTGGTGCATTTACAGTTATTGCTTCTGTAAACATAGTAGCTAAATAATCCCAACGTGTTACATAAGGCAAATATTGTATAATTGTTCGGTTTTCTGCAATTTTTTCCATTCCTCTGTGTAAATAACCCAATATTGGTTCACAGTCGATAACATCTTCACCGTCTAGAGTAAGGATGAGCCGAAGAACACCATGCATTGATGGGTGGTGAGGACCCATATTGACTATCATGAGGTCCTTTCTTGTAGCTGGTGCAGTCATAAATTTTTTCCCGATTCATTCTTCCATGAATTGCTGAAAATAAAAAGAGGGTCATCAAAAGCAAACTAATTTTTCAAATTAACGAGTTTTAATCTCTCTAATATTCAACTGACCTATTAATTCTTTATAACGTACTCTATTTTTTTTTGATAAATAAGCTAGGAGTCGTTGGCGCTTTCCCAAAATTTTTCGCAGACCTTTCTGAGATAAATAGTCTTTTTTGTGCAATTCCAAATGGGAAGTAAGCGTTCGTATCTTATTAGTAAAACAGAATACTTGGAATTCAACAGACCCTGGGTTTTCTTCTTTTTCTTTTTGTGAAATCACTGAAATGAATGAATTTTTTACCATAACCCCCCCTTTTTTTTACAAATATGAATTTTACCGATCAGTAATAATAATATGAGTTAGTTTAATTTGGTATACACAATAAACTTATTGTTTATGGAATTCTATATCTAATTTTATTAAAAAATAAAGAATCAATCCAATGAAACTTGCATTCGGATAAGCATACAAAACATTAGTATCAGATATTAGACGAAAATATAAGACAAGTTATATGTGCATTTGTTTGCTTTCATATATCAGATATGGTACAGATATAAAGTTTCATTAATCACTTTTCAATTATGGGGTACATGCGTATCCTTAACAGACTAAAACGACTTCCATTATTTGTATCAAACCAATAGCGATTCATACAAGCTAAATCTTCTAATCGATAATTGGGCCAAAGAAAGAATTTACTTAATTGATGTCTATCAAGATCTTTATTTTCAGTCAAAAATGGACGCGAACTTTTTAAATTATTCCCAAGTATAGTTTTATCCATACCTTGACTATTTTTTGAATGGAAACAAATTCGAATTCTCAATTCTCTACGACGTCGAGACGCTAAAAAATTTTCAGGGAAAAGCAAATAAGAATTATTATTTCCAGTTAGATGACTTCGAATGGATTTATAAAAATCCTCCTTATCGGCATATCTTTGCTCTCCGTATCTTTGATTAGTACGATGCTTACTCTTATGAACTAATGAAATCTTTATGGTTTGATGGATAATAAACTGACCTGATTTTTTTACAGACAGACGAAGAGGTTCAATAATCAATCTCCCCCTTTTCATCAATTCTGTAAGAGTTAAATTCTTTTTAATCAGCATTATATCAAGATTCATTTCTCGCCTTTGAATAGAGGATAGGGTTATTTTTTTTGGATTTCTCAGTCTAAGCAGAAGACAATATATTTTGATATTATTGATCATCCTTTGATTCAAAGCACCATCCCATCTTAATTGAAAAAGTAAATATCTTTTTAGGAAGAAATCTAGTTCTGCTTCCGTATTGCTCTTATATTGTTTTTTCCTTTGTAGTTTTTTCATGTCTGATTCCGAATAAGTTTCCGAAATCCCTTTTTTTTGGTTTAAGAGAACAGATACAAGATTTTCTTGGTTTTGCATAGTTGATCTAAGATCTCTTTTATTTGCAATTTTTTGTTCTTTTTTTTTCTTTAATTCAAATTCAAAATATTTTTTTTCGTTTGGCGGTATAATCCCTTTTTGTTTTCTATTCATGTTTTGAGTTTCACTAAGACTTTCATTTCTATTAAAATGAAAAAAAAGGAACTTACTTGGTATAAACCAGGGTTTCATTTTATATGCATTATAAAATAGACAAAATTCTGGGAAGAACCAAACCTCTAGATTCGATATAGGATGACTTAGTATTTCTGTATTCATTCCCATCCAATCCCATTTGTTTTTTTGATTGGATGAATTGTTTTCTTCATCTTGATGAAACATAAAATAAAAAAGATCTTTTTTATCAATTTTATCCATTATTTGATAATTCAGAGCCTCGGTCTGAATATTTTGATTTCTGTTGGTATTAACCTTGACCCAAGCTTCAATATCTTTTTTTTTTCTAAAACAAAAATGTAGAATTTTCCAATCAAAATATTTTCGATCCTTATTTTTTTCCATATATAGAATAGCACTTTTTCCTAAAAATATTTTGATAGGGATATAGGCTAATCTAGCCAAATTTTTTTTTGTTTGTGTATTGTAATTATAAGAATTATTTTGAGTTTTATTGACTTGGAATGGTGATCTATAAATAGATGGGTCTTCCGTATTTTCATAATTAATAGATCTATAAGATAAAAGATTATATCTATAGTATTTTTGAAAATTATCTTTCTGATTTGGTAATAAATATACTTCGGAATCACTTTGTTTTTTATAATAACTTAATTGTTCTTTTTCATATGACTCTGCTGTGTTTACATTTTTATCTTGAATTATACGACATTTTGGGGTGCTATTTCGCCATTTTTGTGCTATTAATTTAGACCATTTAAGCGGAGATAAATGATATTGATAATAACCTCTTAACCAGCCTTTCCATTGATTTTTTTTCAAGTTCGGGAGTTTCTTATCTTTGAATTTAGAATAAAGTATTCCTTGTCTGCTCAAATAATTTTTTATTGAAGTTTTAAGAAAAAAAGATGTTCCATGATATTCAAGAATAGATATTAATTTAAACAAGTTAAGAACTTGGACTTGTGATATTTTGTAAAATACATATGCTTGTGAGAAAGAGAATAATTCAGCAAAATTAGGTGAATTATTATTACTAATATTATAAAAGGGCTTTTGTATAGTTGAAAGAAAGTCAATTGTATTTTGATTAATTTTATTACTTTTTTCGTGATTTTTTTTAGTATTTAAAATAGGTTTATCAATAATCTTTTTTGTTGATTCAATAAAAACTTTTCTATGGATTCTGGGAATATTAATCATAGATAGAAGGATATTTATATATATCTTTTGAAGGCAAAATTTTATAAAAAAAGAAAATTTACGGATTTTTCGAGCAATACGTCTTTTTAATATTTGCCAAATCTTTTTTGTTAATTCGAATCTTTTAGCATTATAACCATTTTTATTAGTATTAAAACTAACATTTATTCCTGGAATCACTTTTTTTTTCTCTTTTGTAATTTTTTCTATTTTTTTTCTAATTGTACTTGTTCTATCAGTTAGACCATTCATTTTTTTTTCTGTCAGTAAAAAATTTGTCCAATTTCTAGATGTAAGGTGATTCGTGGATTCATTAATTAATGGATTCCCCATTATCAAATCTTTTTGAATTTCGTCTAATTTATCTACTTCTTTCAATCTACTAAATATAAATAGAATTTTATTTATTTTTGCAATTTCTTTTATTATTCTTTTTAAAAATAGAATATTTTTTATAAACCATTTTTTTGTTTTTTTTGAAATAGTTAGAAAGAATCTTGTTCTTTCTTTTAAAATTTGTAAAATGAAAAGGTATTTTTTTTTTAAATTTCCAAGTTTTTTTTCGAGTTTATTTAAAATAGGTTCAAAAAAGGAAGGACTTTTTCGGGGAGAACCAAAGGGAAGTTCCGTTTCCATTCCCCAAACTGTTAAAAAACAAAAATCATCCTTTTGACCTTTCTTTTTCATTCGATCTCGATAAGAATACTTTAGTTTAGATCCATGCCAAGGTTTTAGACAGAAAGGAAATAGAATTTTTATCTGAATGCCATCTAGTAACCAATTTTGTGGAAATTCTCTTTCTGATAATTGAACACCATTATAGGTGCATTTAATATGTATTTCTCTATTCCATTCCTTTAAATCTTCAGACCATTCAGGAAATTGCAATAGTAGCATACGTACAATATTTTTAGCTATTATTAATGAAGGTAATAGAATATATTTTCTAAGAGTCGATTGAGTTATTAACATTAAACCTCTTATTATTTGCGCAAATGGGATCGTATCCCAAGCTTCTGCTATTTCTATTCGTGCTTTCTCCTTTCTTTTGTTCTCTTCTTTTTTGTCCGTCTCTTTTTTTTTTTCCTCTTTTCTCTCTTCTTCTGTATAATCTGAAATTTGTAGTTCTGCTTCTGCTCCCTCGCTCATCCAGTTTCGAAAAATGAGTTTCATTAGTCCTGAGGTATCAAAAGAAAAAAGACTCAGTTTGTCTATTCTGTTCAAAAAGAGGAGCGAATGCACATTTGCTTGAAAGAGTTCCCAAATAACTGTTTTACGCCTTTGTGCTCGCATAGAACCCTTTATTATGTCTCTACGAAAATCTGATTGTTGTGAATAGCGTATTAAAGCTACTTCGTCTGTTTGATCAGTATTGTTAGTATCTGTATTAGTAGTCTCGCTATTTTGCCTAGTATCATTAAAAATTACTACACGTTTAAATTTTCTTGAACGAATTTCATGATCAATGGGTACTTCTTCTTCACTCTCGCCTTCTTGTTGTTCTAATTCATTGATTAATTTATATGACCATCGAGGTACTTTTT